TACATAGGAAATGAGATTCAATCTTTTACTGCAAATTTATAAGCCGTTTCTTTCACTCATATAACTATCTGGTTTCCTTCATTAACCCCCGAATAATAAATAAAAAACGAAAATATATATTCAACTCATGGCACTTCCTTCCTAGAAAGAAAAGAAGTAGGGGGAAATTTATGTCTTAACGAATCGCACGTAGAGATATTGATAACACACATAGAGTTAATGGTATTTCATAACTAATTGATTGAGCAGCAGCTCGTAGACCACCTAAAAAAGAATATTTATTATTTGAGCCATATCCTGACATAAGAAGGCCGACAGGAGCAATACTTGAAATAGCAATCCATAAAAAAACACCGATACTGAGATCGGCTAGAACAAGGTGATAACCAAAAGGAATTACTAAATAACTTAATAAAATGGATATGACTGCTATAGATGGTCCAATACTGAATAAACGAGTATCTCCTCTAGATGGAAGAAGATTCTCTTTGAAAAGTAATTTGGTACCATCTGCTAGAGCTTGAAGAATTCCCAAAGGTCCTGCGTATTCAGGGCCAATACGTTGTTGTATACCCGCAGAGATTTCTCTTTCTAACCAAACAATTACTAGTACACCTATTATGATTCCTAATATAGGAGTAAAAACAGGGATAAGCATCCATATGAGCCCATAGACCTCTTTTAAGGATTCCAATCTAGAAAAAGAATTGATAGCTTGTACTTCTGTTGGATCAATTATCATTTTAACGATCAACTTCTCCCATAATGATATCTATACTACCTAGTATCGTCATAATATCAGCCAATTTCATTCTTTTAACTAACTGAGGAAGAATTTGCAAATTAATAAACCCCGGTGGGCGAATTTTATATCGCCAAGGAAAAACACCCTTATCTCCTATCAGAAAAATTCCCAATTCTCCCTTTGGTGCTTCGACTCTCGCATAAAGTTCTTGCTTCGACAATTCAAAAGTCGGAGAGGGTTTTTTACTAATGAATCGATAGTCAAACTCATTCCATACATTATCTTTTACTCTATCAAAGCGACGGATTTCTAAATTTTCATAGGGCCCTCCCGGAATTCCTTCTAGAGCCTGTTGAATAATTTTTATGGATTCTGTCATTTCACTGATTCGTACTAAATAACGAGCTAATGAATCCCCCTCTTTTTGCCATTGGACTTCCCAATCAAATTCGTCGTAACACTCATAATGATCAACTTTACGAAGATCCCATTGTATTCCGGAAGCTCGTAACATTGGTCCCGACAAACCCCAATTTATTGCTTCCTCTCCACCAATAATGCCTACTCCTTCAACTCGTTCTAAAAAAATGGGATTCCGTGTAATAAGCTTTTGATATTCAGCAATTCCTGTTAAAAAATAATCGCAAAAATCCAAACATTTATCTATCCAGCCATGAGGTAAATCAGCAGTGACTCCTCCAATACGAAAAAAATTGTGCATCATTCGCATACCGGTGGCAGCTTCGAATAGGTCATATATCAATTCTCTTTCTCGAAAAATATAGAAGAAAGGAGTCTGTGCCCCAATATCTGCCATAAAAGGGCCGAGCCATAACAAATGTGAAGCTATCCGACTTAACTCTAACATAATGACTCTGATATAACTGGCCCTTTTAGGCACTTGAATATTGCCTAATTGCTCTGGCGCATTTACAGTTATTGCTTCTGTGAACATAGTAGCTAAATAATCCCAACGCGTTACATAAGGCAAATATTGTATAATTGTTCGATTTTCCGCAATTTTTTCCATACCTCTGTGTAAATAACCCAATATTGGTTCACAGTCAATAACATCTTCACCATCTAGAGTAACAATGAGTCGAAGAACACCATGCATTGATGGGTGGTGAGGTCCCATATTGACTATCATGAAGTCTTTTCTTGTAGATGGTACAGTCATAGGTTTTTCCTGATTCATTCTTCCATGAATTGCTGAAAGCGAAAAGAAGTTCATCAAACTTTAAGCGAATAATTCAAACTAACTCTTCAAATTAACGAGTTTTTCTCTCTCGAATATCCAACTGGCCTATTAATTCTTTATAACGCGCTCTATTTTTTTTTGATAAATAAGCCAGCAACCGTTGACGTTTTCCCAGAATTTTACGCAGACCTCTCTGAGATAAATAGTCTTTTTTGTGCAATTCCAAATGTGAAGTAAGTCTCCGTATCTTATTGGTGAAACTAACTACTTGAAATTCAACAGATCCTCTGTTTTCTTTGTTTTCTTCTTGTTCTTGCAAAATAATTGAAATAAATGAATTTTTTACCATAAAAGAATTTCACACTCCCCTTTTTACAGATATTTATTTTATTGATCAGTAATAATAATGTCAGAAATTTTAATGTAGTATACACAATAATCATAATTTATTTATAGACTCCGGATTTTATCAATTAAGATTAATCAATCCGATTTTGGAGTTAATTTGGATAGTGATAGAAAAAGACGCTACCAAATAGTTTACTACGAAGATTCTGTTGATTAATTTATAGCTTTAATGGATACGCCATTTCCTACGTCATTTGCTTAGTATTGCAGTATACTAGACTGGGGTGTAAGACAGCGCATATGTCCATCTGGTTGCTTGCATATAACATCAATATATACAGATGCCGGACAGAAGAAAAAATGAAAAATATGATTGATAGAACAAGATAATATATAGGAAACTCAAAATTTTAAATCATGGATACATATATATCCTTAACATACTCAAGCGGCTCCCATTATTGGTATCAAACCAATAGCGATTCATACAAGCTAAATCTTCTAATCGATAATTAGGCCAAAAAAAGAACTTTAATTTCATTAATTCATTTTTTTTTCTGTCAAAATGTTTACTTTCATCCAAAAATTGACTCCAGTTTTTTATCTTGTTTTCCTTGCAAAATACTGTATTTCTATGCACACCATTCCTAGTCGTTAAATTCAAATTGAAAGAAATTAGAATTCTCAATTCTCTACGACGTCTAGACGATAAAATTTTTTCAGGAACAAGCAAATCATAAATATTTTTGTCTCTATTTAGAGTTTTTCTTTTATGTCTTGGAATGGATTCATCAAAATTATTCTTAGTAACATTTTTTTGTTTTCGGTATCTTTGATTACTTTGATGCTTATTTTTATGAACCAATGAAATACCTATGATTTGATACATAAAAAACTGTCCGTCATTTTTTACAGATAGACGGGTACGTTCCATAATTAATATTCTATTTTTGATTAATTCTGTAAGATCCAAACGCTCAATCATTATATCCAGATTCATTTCTTTCCTTTTAATATTGGATAGAACAATTTTTCTTACTTTTATCAGGTTAAGCAGGAGACCGTATGCCGGGATATTATCTATCATTTTTTGATTCAATTTATTCACACGTCCATTCCATTGTAATTGCAAGGGAAAATCTCCTTTAAGGACGATTCTTAGTTTTCGGATCGGTTGTAAAAAAGATTCTTCAATATTGTTTTGATTCTTTAATTTAAAATATTGTTTTGAATTTGATGGGCTAAAATTTAAAAAATCCTCATCGTTTTCTTGCTTTTCAACTTGCTTTCCAAAAAAATACTCATCCTCTTCTTCCTTTACATCCTCTTCTTCCTTTACATCCTCATCCTCTTCTTCCTTTACATTGATATTTTTATTTTCACTAAAATTTGGATTTATATTCAAATTAAAAAGAAGTAATTTGCTTGGGATAAACCAAGGTTTCTTTTTATATTTATCATAAAGTATCACAAACTCTGGAAAGAAAACAACTTTCGGAGTTGATGTGAATGGATTTAACATTAAGATTTTTTCATTCATTCCCATCCAATCAAAAAACATTACCATCCAATCAAAAAAGACCCTTTTGTATTTGTAAAAGACCCTTTTGTATTTGTAATTGATTTCGGAATTTGAATGAATCGGAAGATAAAAAAGACCATCATTATGAATTTTATCAATTTTTTGGTCCTTATTAGGTTTAGGTTTAGCCTTAATATTTTTTTTAATTTTACAAACCAAATATTTTCTATCTGGATTTTTTTCCATATATATAGTATAACTATAACTTTTTCCTAGATAATTATTGATAGGAATATTCTTGAGTATGTTAAAAAATTTTTCTTTATTTCTGGTGGAATTTTCTTGGTTCTTATTTGTTTCTAATGATGATCTATAAATATAGGAGTTCTTCTTAGTTTCAGAATGAATATATTTATATGATAAAAGATCATATCTATAGTTTTTTTGAAAATTCTCCTCTTTATTTGAAAATAAATATACTTTCGAATTTTGTTTTTTTTTGTAATCAACTAATTGGTCTTTTTCATAGGAATACCATTTGTTTAAATCTTTATTTTCAGACGTATGGGATTGATTGATTCCATTTCTCCATTTTTGTGGGACTAATCTAGACCATGTAATCTGAGATAAATCGTATTGATAATCACCTCTTAACCAGTTTTTCCATGGATTCATTCCATAATTTGGAAGTTTCTTATGTCTTAATTCGGAATGAAATATTCCTTGTCTTCCAAAAAAATCCTTTATTTCAGTCTTAAGAAAAAAAGACGGTCGATTATATTGAAGAATAGATCTTAACTTATTGAAGTTAATAACTTGGCTTTGTGATAATTTAAAAAATACATAGTTTTGTGACAAGTAAGATAAGTCAATATGGGGCTTCCCCTTACTATTTCTAAGATTATCAAAAGCCCTTTTTATAGTCATAGGCAAAATAAAATTGACTTTATTTTGTTTTGTTTTATTAATGCTTTCTTGATTTGTTTCGTTATTGTAAATGTATTTATCAAGAATTTTTTTTGTTGATACGATAAAAAGTTGTAGAGCGATTCTGCGCATATTAATGATACATAGAAAGATATCTATGTATATTTTTTCAATGAAAAATTTAACTATTAATTGAATATTTTTTCTTTTAAATATTTTCCCAATTTTTGTCGGTGATTCCCCATTATTATTTTGAT